ACGAATTCTTGCCCCGCGGAAGCAGAGGCAAAGGACTAAGCAGACGTGTCAATACTTTATTTTTAGAACCATGAGTTCTGGGTGTGGCCCAAACTGGTACGGTGCCAATATGGATGAAACAACTCCCCCTTATTACTTATTAATTTATAATTGAATTTCATAATTCAATTTCATTATTTATTAATGATTGGTTCGGGCTATTTTTTTTTTCACAGGAAATATAGATATCTGATAGAAAGTTATTTATCTTGATGGTATATTTTTATGTTTTTTGCTTATGAGGGGAGGGTACCAAAACAAACAAAAGGTCTTACTATTCTTTTCTTTAGGCTTACCTGTTCCATTAGGAACATTCCTTTGAGATTTCCAAAGGTGTGTGTATTGTATTTGTACTTAATGCTTCCTGATTCTACCAGAAATCCTATAATAATATAGGAACTTGTTACAAATGTATTCATTGAATTGGTTTGGTTCATCAATAGCCTTAATTCAGAATCCTATTTTGACTCTGTGCCGTTGATTCCACTATGATTATTAATCAATAATGGAATAATTCCTTCATGGAGATAGGGGACATAATTCACATGGATATAGTAAGTCTCGCTTGGGCTGCTTTAATGGTAGTCTTTACATTTTCTCTTTCACTTGTAGTATGGGGAAGGAGTGGACTCTAGGGCTAGGGTACTAATTGAGTAATCCATTGAGTAATCGAATTGTATCAATTCTTTATTGATCGTTTTGCGAAGCCTTAAAAAAATGTTTCTGTTTCCAAATTGTACTGGAATATGGTAATGCATAAAAAAATTCAATTATGAATAATAATCATTCGATCAAACAATGAATGATTACCATAATGGAATTTAATTTCGAAACTCAAATCTACGCATGATAGGAAATTTTTTCTAATCGAATTTTTCCTAAATATTCTATTTTGGTGAATCAACTCTTACCAGAATTATGGATATTACAACGAGAAAAACCAATCCCTATTTTTTTCTTTATTTCTTTCCCCTTTTTCTTAACTTTTACTGTTTGAAGAGAAAGTCTGCTGCTATAACGGCAATACATACTTTCTTTCCACAGGAAACGATTAGCGGTTGTCCAAAGAAAAGAGGTCCTACACCTAATAAAATGAGATCTTTCTTCCGTTGAGCGATCTGTACATCGCACATTTCACGTTTGTTTTAGACTCCTAGAAATTTTTTTATGCTTTTTTTTGACTCATCTCATCACAAATGTATTCTATTTATATGTAGCGAAAAAAAAAAAATAGAATTCGAGTGCTATTTAAAGGTACATCTAATATATGTACATACATATTGTAAATTGATCCATATGAAATGAATGAAGACTAGATTCGTATACAACTTTAGAAACGTTACATTATATAATAATAAATAGTATATAATACTAGATAGTGTGGTAGAAAGAACTATATATATAGTTCTTTCTACCACACTATCTCAGATACTTCTACTTCTGATTCCAGCCCTATCATTTAATTTAAGACTTAAAGTTTGAATCTCTTTTATTTCTTCAATCATTGATAAGAACTAATAATTCAAGTTTCATTCAAATTAATTATTTTGGCTGACCGTTTTTACGTATATGATAAGTAAAAAAGCAGTAGGAACTAAAATAAACAGTGCAGTAGCAATAAGTGCGAGAATATTGACTTCCATAATCTTCTTTTTTTGTTTCGAAATAACTCGGGATCTAATCCCATAGAGATGATAAATTTGACTCCTGTAAATTCAATGGGATGAATTGCATCCTGATGATACTGAATCAGATCAATATTATGAATAACAATATCTGATCTATCAAATTGATTCATCGTCGAAAATGAAATAGTATAACATAGAAAAATCTTTGATTCATACTAAATCAAAAATGCCGTTTTTGATTGGATCATAAATCCTATCATTGGATTTTCATCTTTTTTTTTTCACTTTTCTTTTCTATAACCTATTATCTTCCTTATACAATTCTACTACTTATACATACAATAGTATATATACAAATACATACAATTATGAGGTATCATATGACCGGTATTCTATGGGTCATACACAGATCCAATTCAAACAGTAGAAGTGAGATGGAAAAAAGGGCAGATTAAGTATAAAAAATCGAATATTCCAAAAATTGACTAAATACTAAAAGGGGGCCTTGCTTGTTTGGTCTTTTTTTTTTTATTTAATTAGTATCTTCTTCTTGGATTGGGATTAGAACGTATACATCACAAATTCAGTATGCTATTTGAATGAGATAGGTTGTCTCCAACCAATTACTATAGTATTAGAGGATACACAAACAAAGCCGGAATTCAAAAAAGTGTGGTTTCACCTGAACCTGAAAAGTACTCTGTCGAGGTAATTATATTAAGTTTATTGTGTATCGTACAATAAACGAAGATAATTTGTGTCTGCACTCCCGGTAAAAATACGGGCACTCCATAATTCTATTTTGCTCTCTGTCTTCCTTTTCACAGAAAAGAGAAAGATGAATTGAGAAATTCGTCGGATCCTAGTTCGGGACTGACGGGGCTCGAACCCGCAGCTTCCGCCTTGACAGGGCGGTGCTCTGACCAATTGAACTACAATCCCGGCGAGGTATATGGAATACATACTCTTATGGTTTCATAAGAATATTCTACTCGTCATATTGTAAGAGATACACGAATGATATATTGATATCATATCCACATAAATATGTGCTTTAGTGAGAGTTATACGAATTACTAGTAACCTGTGGTTCTTTTATTGTAAAAAAGAAATAATCAATCTTTCAATAAGAAAAAAAGATCCTTTTCTTGATACTTTACTTAAGGATCATGAATATGGATCGTTAGAAAGATCAGAACAGAACGAATGAGAAACATATAGATAGAGCAAAAAAAATTGATTTTTTCTCTTTATTTATACGGATCAGACATTTCTGTTTCTGTAGGACGAATTTATTATATCATACTCATGGAGCGGTGCATTTTTGGGCCGAGCTGGATTTGAACCAGCGTAGACATATCGCCAACGAATTTACAGTCCGTCCCCATTAACCGCTCGGGCATCGACCCAGGAAGAATTCATTCCAGGCTTATTGATAATCCACGATCAACTTCCTTTCGTAGTACCCTACCCCCAGGGGAAGTCGAATCCCCGCTGCCTCCTTGAAAGAGAGATGTCCTGAACCACTAGACGATGGGGGCATATCCGCCCGACCGTCATCATACTATGATGATAGTATGATCAGTTTTTTGGAATTGTCAATATAATCTAATGGTATGGCTAAATCGAAAGAGTCTTTCCTACTTTCTATGTTATGATTCGATAGATTTTTTTTGTTTGATTTGATACTTCACTTCATGAATGAAGCATCTCATACTATAATAACTCTATATAAAATATTCTATATAACTCTATATAAAGAAGTATAGGATTCCTTCGGTTCGGTCAATGATTGGTCCGACCTGAAAAAGGGGGTAAACCCCCATTTCATTTCTTTTTTATTCATTGCTTCGTTTATCGTTCAGATAAAATATGCCTATAACTATCTCACACTAAGTCAGAAAATGCAAAAAGGGATAAAAAAGTTCTTTTTTATAAGAATTCGATTCGGGGTACGAATCCCCTCATCACATGATTCAAGAAAATGCCTTGAATCTATGTCAATATTGGATTCGTAAATCAAGCGAGTCTTGTTCTGATGGGTCAGGTCAGTCAAAGTAAACAAAGCAAGGGGGATCAGTCTTGAAACAATTCACTGCATTTTCTCAAAAAGAAAGAGAATAATTTTACCTCTAAGTAAATCAGATTTTTTTCTGAATGAGTTCATATGTACATATATACCTATAGTACTAGACTAATGCATATATACATATATGCATTAGACTCCATAATAGAAAATGACTAATTCATGAATTAAATAGGGCCTTTTTAACTCAGTGGTAGAGTAACGCCATGGTAAGGCGTAAGTCATCGGTTCAAATCCGATAAAGGGCTTTTTCCAAAAAACTCAAGTCACTCAAGTCTTATTCTTCGTTTTTCAACGTAGAATAGAGATATTGTTGATAAAAAAAAGAAAAAGGTAACCGCATTATAATGAGTTCCGCTTATTAGGAGTTTTTTTATAGTTAAAAAGTTGAACATTGAATCATTATCATAATGACTAATTGCACTTTTATTTTAGGGGATTCCGCTCTGTAGTGACATAATAGTCCTCTTCATATCTTATATATTCCATTTTTTTTTGTCCCAGGACAAAAAATATTCTAGATATCCAATCTCTATTATTAATTGCCAAACCAAAATATTCCTACTTCCCCATTTTTCCTATCAAACTACCATAACATAAAATTATAAAAGTAAGTGGACCTAACCCATTGAATCATGACTATATCAGCTATTCTGATATATAAATTCGATATATATTAAATCCTAGAAGCGGTTTTTGTTTTATTTCCTTGGAACATACAAGGCAAGAATTTTTCGATATTTCTTATTTTATCTTCTTGTTACTGGATGTTCCATAGGAATAAATCGCTATTCTTTTCCGATACATATAAAAAAGTATATTATATTTCGAAAATATATTTTTCAATAGATTTCCTTGGTTTCAGAATCCAATATTGTTTTGTTCCGACAATGCAATAGAGAACGAATGCGAGAAAGGGGCTTTCATTTCCAGTCTACAATTATTTAATATTTCATTTATGGGCAGGGAAAACAGAATTTTCTTATTTTTTTGTTTGCACCGTTAAAAGATATACTCTGGAATATGAGTTAGAGGACAATTTGGGGTTCAAATGGTTATATAGTGTTATATAGTAATAGTAAGAACTAATCGAATCGAACTCGTGGATTTACCTAGGTCGGTTTATGTCCCAATAGAAAAGAAAAAAAAGAATAATTTGTATCTTCGAAACCCATTGTAATTGTAAGGGGCATTGAACGAAGAATCGTCCATAGATAATTGAACTATCGCGCGCCCTGTAAATGAGA